TATTATTAATCTTCAAAAACTCCCCAAATTTTGAGAATTACCGTTATTTAGGTAATAATAATCTAATAAATTTTACCTAATTGATAAATTATAAAAAAATTATTAAATAAATATAATAATATATAAATTATTTAATAATAATTAAATTATCATTATTATTATTATTTTAATTATATATATATATATATTAAATTAATAAATTATAAAAAATATTATTTTGATAAAATATATTAATAATTTATTTATTAAATCTATTTTTAAGACCATCATTTTTTTTTTATGTATAAAATTAAAGAAAAAAAAAATAAAGTGCCTGATAAAAGGATTATTTTGATAGAATAAATCATGTATTTTATACCTTTATTAAAATAAAATAAAAATATTATATACAATAGATTTAAACTATTTCTAAAAATATCAAAAATTTTTGTGCTTCATACACTAATATATATATATATATTGATTTTTAAAAAGATAAGCTAAAATAAGCTAATAGGTTCATACCCTATTTATAGAAACCGCCCTTCTTCTTTTTAATTTTAAACAATTCATCTAAGCTTTTATTTATTTTTATATTAATAATTAGATCTTTAATTTGTATTTCTTCAGACTCTTGATTAGGAGCTTGAATTGGTTTAGAAATAAATTTATTATCATTTATTCCCTTAATGAATAATAATATAAACTCTTTATCAAACGAAGCTTCCTTAAAGTATTTTTTAACTCAGGCTTTAGCATCTATTATTTTATTATTTATTATTTGTATTAATTTCCTAAATTGAAATTTCTTGTCAATAATATTTTTTAATAAATTTTATCTTTTAATTTTAAATTCTAGACTTTTATTGAAGATTGGAGCTGCCCCCTTTCATTTCTGATTTCCTTCAATTATAGACAGAATAAATTGAATAAATAATTTATTACTAATAACCTGACAAAAAATTAATCCATTTATTTGTATTTCTTATTGCATAAGAAATAAATTCTTAATAAGAATTTCTTTATTAAGAATTATTATTGGATCACTAGGAGGATTAAATAGATCATCAGTAATAAAAATTATAGCTTATTCCTCAATTAATCATATTGGTTGAATATTAATAGCTCTCATTTCTAATGAAATAAATTTTTGATTTTACTTTATTTTTTACTGTTTTATTAGAATTTCATTAATTATATGTTTTAATTCAATAAAATTATTTCATATTAACCAAATTATAAATAATGCATATTCTTCAATTATAAAATTCTCTATTTTTATTTCTCTTTTAAGAATAGGAGGCTTACCCCCCTTTTTAGGATTTTTACCTAAATGAATTTTAATTGAAAATTTTATTAATAATAATTTATTCTTAATTACTATTTTAAGAATTATATTTACATTAATAACATTATATTTCTATATGCGAATAGCCTTTTCTTCAATTATTTTAAATAATTTTAATATATATTGAAAAATTAATTTAAAATATATTAAAAATATATTTTTTTTTAATTTTCTATCAATAATATTTTTTCCTATAATTTTTTTCTTATTTATAACCTAAGGTTTTAAGTTAATTAAACTAATAACCTTCAAAGTTATAAATAAAGACTTACTTTAAACCTTAAGTTTTAGTATTTATACACCTTTAAATTTGCAATTTAAAATCATTTTTTTTTTTGACTATAAAACTTGATAAAAGGATTTAATCCGTTAATAAATTTACAATTTATTGCCTATACTCAGCCATTTTATCGTAAAATGGCTGTTTTCTACTAACCACAAGAACATTGGAACGTTATATTTTATTTTTGGTGCATGATCTGGAATAATTGGTACTTCCTTAAGAATTCTTATCCGAACTGAACTAGGTCAACCCGGGTCATTAATTGGAGACGATCAAATTTTTAATGTAATTGTAACTGCTCATGCTTTTGTAATAATTTTTTTTATAGTAATACCTATTCTTATTGGAGGATTTGGAAATTGATTAATTCCTTTAATATTAGGAGCTCCTGATATAGCATTCCCACGAATAAATAATATAAGATTTTGATTATTGCCCCCTTCTTTAATCCTTTTATTATCTAGGTCTATAGTTGAAAGAGGAGCTGGAACAGGTTGAACTGTATACCCTCCCCTATCTTCAACAATTGCCCATAGAGGAGCTTCTGTTGATTTAACTATTTTTAGTCTTCATATAGCTGGTATTTCTTCAATTCTTGGGGCTATTAATTTTATTACAACTTGTATTAATATACGACCTATCGGGATAAACATAGATCGAATACCTCTTTTTGTATGATCAGTATTTATTACTGCATTTTTACTATTACTTTCATTACCAGTTTTAGCAGGAGCTATTACTATACTTCTTACAGATCGAAATTTAAATACTTCATTTTTTGACCCTGCGGGAGGGGGAGACCCTATTTTATACCAACATTTATTTTGATTTTTTGGTCACCCAGAAGTCTATATTTTAATTTTACCAGGCTTTGGAATAATTTCTCATATTATTTCACAAGAATCTGGAAAAACAGAAACTTTTGGAACTTTAGGAATAATTTATGCAATATTAGCCATTGGTTTACTAGGCTTTATTGTTTGAGCTCATCATATATTTACAGTAGGAATAGATGTAGATACACGAGCTTACTTTACTTCAGCAACAATAATTATTGCAGTTCCTACTGGAATTAAGATTTTTAGATGACTTGCTACTTTACACGGATCAAAATTTTCTTATAGCCCTTCTTTAATTTGAGCTCTTGGATTTATTTTCCTTTTTACAGTAGGAGGACTAACAGGAATTATTTTAGCTAATTCATCCTTAGATATTATTTTACATGACACATATTATGTCGTAGCTCATTTTCATTATGTACTATCTATAGGAGCAGTATTCGCAATTATAGCCGGTTTTGTTCATTGATTTCCATTATTTACAGGATTAAGAATAAACCCTATTCTTTTAAAGGTTCAATTTTTAATTATATTTTTAGGGGTTAATATTACTTTTTTCCCTCAACATTTTCTTGGATTAGCTGGAATACCTCGACGTTACTCTGATTATCCTGATAGTTATACATCTTGAAATATTATATCTTCAATAGGAAGGCTTATTTCTCTTTTAAGAATTATTTTTTTTATTTATATTATTTGAGAAAGTTTAATTTTAAAACGAACTTCTATTATTTCTAATAATTTAAATTCTTCCATTGAATGATTTCAATTTTTCCCTCCTATAGAGCATAGATATTCCGAACTTCCTATATTAAATTCTTAACTAATCTATTATGGCAGATTAGTGCATTGGATTTAAACCCCAATTATAAAGTCCTTCTTTTTTTAGAAAATGACTACATGGGGAAATATAAACCTTCAAAATAGATCATCTCCTTTAATAGAACAATTAATATTTTTTCATAATCATTCAATATTAATTATCATTCTTATTACAATTTTAGTAGGATATTTAATAAGATCTTTATTTTTTAATAAATATTCAAACCGATTATTAATAGAAAGACAAAATATTGAAATCATTTGAACTATTCTTCCTGCTTTTATATTAATTTTTATTGCTCTTCCTTCTTTACGTTTATTATATTTATTAGATGATTTAAATAAGCCATTAATTACTTTAAAAACAATTGGCCATCAATGATATTGAAGTTATGAATATTCAGATTTCAAAAATATTGAATTTGATTCTTATATAATTCCCTCAAATGAAATAAATTTAAATAACTTTCGTCTTTTAGATGTTGATAATCGAATTATTCTTCCTATAAATTCTCAAATTCGTATTTTAATTACAGCTACAGATGTTCTCCACTCTTGAACAATTCCTTCCTTAGGAATCAAAGTTGATGCTACACCAGGTCGACTTAATCAATCTAACTTTCTTATTAATCGACCTGGATTATTTTTTGGTCAATGTTCTGAAATTTGTGGGGCAAATCATAGATTTATACCTATTGTTATTGAAAGAATTTCTATTAAATCTTTTATTGATTGAATTAATAAAAATTAATTCATAAGATGACTGAAGCAAGTACTGGTCTCTTAAACCATTATATAGTATGTTAGCATATACTTCTTATGAAAGATTTAGTTAAATTAATAACATTAGAATGTCAAACTAAAATTATTTATATGAAATATTCTTTAATTCCACAAATAGCACCTATATTCTGATTAATTCTTATATTTTTTTTTTTAATTATTTTTATATTATTTATTACTTTAAATTTTTTTAATTTTTCAATTAATAATCATGATAATAATAAAAATTTAAAAATTAATAATAAAAATAATATTCAATTAAATTGAAAATGATAACTAATCTTTTTTCTATTTTTGATCCTATAAATAATTCCTCTCTTTCTTTAAATTGATTAAGAACTTTAATTGGATTACTTTTTATCCCTAATTTATTTTGATTAATTCCTTCTCGTTATAACTTTATTTGAAATTTTATTTTAAATTATCTTCATAAAGAATTTAAAGTTCTATTAGGAAATAATTCATTTTCAGGATCAACATTTATATTTATTAGTTTATTCTCAATTATTTTATTTAATAATTTTCTTGGATTATTCCCATATATTTTTACTAGAACAAGTCATATAACTTTAACTTTAAGATTAGCCTTTCCTTTATGATTTAGATTTATAATTTTTGGGTGATTAAATCACGCACAACATATATTTTGCCACTTAGTCCCTCAAGGAACTCCTAATTTACTTATACCTTTTATAGTATGTATTGAAACAATTAGAAATATTATTCGCCCAGGAACATTAGCTATTCGTCTTTCAGCAAATATAATTGCAGGACATTTATTATTAACTTTAATGGGAAACACAGGAAATTCATTATCAAATATTATATTAACTATTCTAATTATAGCTCAAATAATATTATTAATTTTAGAAGTTGCTGTTTCTATAATTCAATCTTATGTTTTTGCTGTATTAAGAACTTTATATTCTAGAGAAATTTACTAATGTCTAATAACCACTCATTTCATTTAGTTGACTATAGACCTTGGCCATTAACTGGAGCATTGGGAACAATATCTTTAACATTGGGAATAGTTATATGATTTCATACATTTAACATATTACTAATATTTTTAGGAACATTAATTACACTTTTAACAATATATCAATGATGACGAGATATTAGTCGAGAAGCAACTTTTCAAGGCCTTCATACTTTTAATGTATCAAAAGGATTACGTTACGGAATAATTCTATTTATTGTTTCAGAAATTTTATTTTTCTTCTCATTTTTTTGAGCTTTTTTTCATAGAAGTTTATCACCATCTATTGAACTTGGATCTATATGACCTCCATTAAATATTAATCCATTTAATCCATTTCAAATCCCTCTCCTAAATACAGCTATTCTACTTTCTTCAGGAATTACTGTTACTTGAGCTCATCATAGAATTTTAGAAAATAATCATTCTCAATCAATTAAAAGTTTAATAATAACAATTATTTTAGGTATTTATTTTTCTTTTTTACAAGGATATGAATATATTGAAGCCCCATTCTCTATTGCAGATTCAGTTTATGGGTCAACATTTTTTATGGCAACAGGATTTCATGGATTACATGTTATTATTGGGACATTATTTTTATTAATTTGTTGATTTCGATTAAATTCTTATCATTTTTCTTCTTCACATCATTTTGGTTTTGAAGCTGCAGCTTGATATTGACATTTCGTAGACGTAGTTTGATTATTCCTTTATATTTCTATTTATTGATGAGGTAGATAAATTTATATAGTATATAAGTATATATGACTTCCAATCATAAGGTCTAATTTTTAGTATAAATAATTCTATTTATATTTTTTTTATCATTAATTACTTTATTTATTGCCTTAATTACAATATTTTTTGCTTCTTTCTTATCTATAAAGTTAATTTATGATCAAGAAAAAAACTCCCCTTTTGAATGTGGATTTGACCCAATTTCTTCTTCTCGACTCCCATTTTCATTGCATTTTTTTTTAATCGCTATTATTTTTTTAATTTTTGATATTGAAATTGCTCTTCTTCTTCCTATAGTTATTTTATACTCTTCATCAATTAAAATTTACTGATTTTTAACAAGAATAATTTTTATTATAATTTTATTATTTGGACTTTATTATGAATGAAATCAAGGAATACTAAACTGATCTTAGGATTATAGTTAACTATAACATTTAATTTGCATTTAAAAAGTATTGATTTTTCAATTAATCTTAATAAGAAGCAATTATTGCAAATAGTTTCGACCTATTCCTTGATATAAAATTATCCTTATTAATTAATTGAAACCAAAAAGAGGTATATTACTGTTAATAATATTATTGAAATTTATTTCCAATTAAAGAAATATGAAAGAAATCAAAATAAGCTTCTAACTTAATTTTTTAGTGGTTTAATTCCATTAATATTTCTATTTATATAGTTTATTAAAAACATTACATTTTCATTGTAAAATAAAGAATTATTTCTTTTTAAATATTTAAAGGATTTAATCCTCCTTAACAGCTTCAATGTTATACTCTAAATATAAGCTATTTAAATTTATAATAAATATAAAATTAATAAAAATATTACTCAAAAATATAACCTAATTAAAAATAATATATAAATATTATTTTGAAATTTAAATATTATAGTAGATCTATTTTTTATAGTTTTATAAATATTTTGTCCTCCTATAAATTCAAATCATCCTATATCAGTTAATTTTATGAATTTCTTTCCAAATAATAATGGATTTTTTACTAAATAAACTGACATAAATGGTATAAATCATATTCTTCCAATAAACTCTAAAATGTTATTTAGGAACATTAAACTAGATAGTGTGTTATGTTCATTTAATTTTATTTTATAAACCTCTAAACCAATTCAAGCTCCTATAATTATAATAATTAATACTAATATTTTTAATTTTAAAGGTAAAAAAATTAATTTAATAGGAAAAATTATAAATCATCTAAATATTCTCCCTCCTAAAACTGATATAAAAAATAATGTATAACATATTTTAATTTTTAATTCAAACGTATCTCTAATATTATGTAATCTAAAAAAATTTAAATGTTGAATAAATAAGTTTACTCTTAATCGAAATGAATATCTTACAGTTAATCCTACTCTAATATAAAATAATAAATAAATTATTATATTAAAATTTATAATAGATATTGATTCTAAAATTATATCTTTTGAATAAAATCCTGCAGTAAAAGGTAACCCACATAAAGCTAAATTTGCAACACTTATAATTCTTACAATTAAAGGAACCATATTACTCATTGTTCCTATTGATCGAATATCTTGCATATTTTTATATAAATGAATTATTGATCCAGCACATAAAAATAATAAAGCTTTAAATAAAGCATGCATTAGTAAATGAAAAAATGCTAATTCTGGTATCCCTAATGATAAACTTCCTATTATTAAACCTAATTGCCTTAAAGTAGATAAAGCAATAATTTTTTTTAAATCATATTCATAATTTGCACCTAACCCTGATATAAATATAGTGACTCTAGCAATAATTAATAATAATATGTTTAAACCAGTTCTTATTAATAATTCATTAAATCGAATTATTAAATAAACCCCAGCAGTTACTAAAGTTGAAGAATGAACTAAAGCAGAAACTGGTGTCGGAGCTGCTATAGCTGCAGGTAATCAGGATGAAAAAGGAATTTGAGCTCTTTTAGTTATTGCAGAAATTATTAATAATAATATAATTATCTTTATTTCAAATTCTCTTATTCTATATTTAAAATAAAATAAATAATTTCAGCCCCCATAATTTATTATTCATGCAATTCTCAATAATAAAGTTACATCCCCAACTCGATTTATTAAAACTGTTAATATACCAGCATTAAAAGATTTAACATTTTGATAATAAATAACTAAACAATAAGAGACTAAACCTAATCCATCTCAACCTAATAAAATTCTAATTAAATTTGGGCTAATAATTATTATTATTATCGAAAATACAAATATTAAAACTAATATAATAAATCGATTTAATCTTAAATCTATTGCTATATAATCTTCTCTATAAAAAATTACCATTGAAGAAATTAATAAAACAAAACCTATAAATATTAATGATATTCAATCAAATAATAATACTATTTCCACAGAAACAGAATTAAATCTTAAAATTTCTCATTCTATTAAATAAATTAAATCTTTTATAATAAAATATAAACTTAATATTAAACTAGATAATCTTAAGATTAATAAATAAATATATCTAATTCGACAAATTTGTATCATAAATTTAAAGTAAATCTACATCATTGACACCACAAATCAATATTTTTTTTATTAAACTATTTAAATAAAATATTACTAAAAATTGATCTCTCTTTAAAATTAATAAATTTAAAGGAAATCAATGTAAAAATAAAATTAAATATTCACGAACCTCTCCTGATGTRCATGAAAACAAACCAGAAAAATATATCCCGTGTTGGGTATAAGAAAATAAATATAATCTATAAGCAGCACTAATAAATGATATTAATCCAACTACTCCTATTAAATAAATTGATCACCTAATTAAAGAATTAATTAATCAAATTTCACCTAATAAATTTATTGATGGAGGAGCTGCTATATTACATCTTCTTAATAAAAATCAAAATAAAGTTATTCTAGGTATAAATCTTAATAATCCCTTATTAATTATTATTCTTCGACTTCCTATACGTTCATAACAAATATTTGCTAAACAAAATATACCTGAAGAACAAAGACCATGTGCAATTATTAAAATATATGCACCTTCTAATCCCCATCTTCTTAATGTAAAAATTCCTCCTAATGTTAAACCTATATGTACTACTGAAGAATATGCAATTATAACTTTTAAATCTCTTTGATTTAAACAAATAAATCCTACTAAAGTCGCTCCTAAAACTCTTATACTTATTAATAATCTATTTAAATTAAATATTTTATATAATATAAAAAACACACGTAATAAACCATAACCTCCTAATTTTAATAAAACCCCAGCTAAAATTATTGACCCTGCAATAGGAGCTTCAACATGAGCCTTAGGAAGTCATAAATGAACTATATATATTGGTATTTTAAATAAAAAAGCTATAATTATAAATAAATATATTATATAATTTATTAGCTCAATTTTTTTTATTAAAGGAATAAATAATATATTATAATTTTGATATAAAAATATTAAACCTAATAATAAAGGTAAAGAAGCAAATAATGTATAAAATATTAAATATATCCCTGCTTGAATTCGTTCAGGTTGGTAGCCTCATCCTAAAATTAATAATAAAGTAGGAATTAATCTTCCCTCAAAAAATAAATAAAATATAAATAAATTTAATGAGCTAAAAGTTAACAATAATAGTAATAATAAAACTACAATTAAAAAAACAAATAAATTTCTAAAATTATTTATTTTATAAATTTTATCTCTTGCTATTAATATTAATCAACAAATTCATATTCTTAAAATCAATATACCATAAGATAATAAATCATACCCAAAACTATAACTTAATCTAATTCATTCTATTGAATAAACTCTTTTTATTATAAATAATATTAATATTAATATAATATTTATTTGTACCATTCAAAAACTTTTTTTTATAAAACAAAGAGGGATTATAAATAAATTTATTAATAATAATCTTAACATTGTAATATATTAAATCCTTGAAAATAATCATTCCCATGAGTACGAATTATAGACACTAAAATAGATAATCCTAATACTCTTTCACATACTCTAATAACAATATATATTATTAAAAAATAATTCTCAAATATACAAAATCTTAAACATATATAAAGTATTAAAAATATAATTAATACTTTATATTCTAAAATTAATAATCTTACTAATAAATTTTTATAATTAAATCTAAACTTTATAATACCTAATAAAATTATTACTCTTATTATTAAAATTATAAGTTCTTTCATTTGTTTTAATAGTTTAATCCAAAATATTGGTCTTGTAAATCAAAGATAAATTTTAATTTTTAAAACTTCAAAGAAAAAGATCCTTTATCATTAATCTCCAAAATTAATATTTTAATTAAACTATTCTTTGAAATTAAATTTATACTTATAAGATTTGGTATTTATTTTTCTTTTTTATTTTGTAATATAAGCCACCCATTAAGACTTGGATTTATATTAATAATTCAAACTTTATGAATTAGAATTTTTATTGGGATTTTTTCAAAAACTTTTTGATTTTCATATATTTTATTTATTACTTTTCTAGGAGGAATATTAATTTTATTTATCTATATAACTAGACTTTCCTCAAATGAACTTTTTAAATTTTCAATAAATTCTTTCTTAATAACTATATTCTTTATTTTTATTTCTCTTTTATTTTACTTTAAAGATTTATATTACTTTAATTTTTTAATAAATATAGACTCCTTAATTTTTTCTTTAAACAATACAAATATTAATTTAAATATCTTAAATATAAATAAAATTTATAATTTTCCAAATAACTTCTTAACAATTTTATTAATTATTTATTTATTAATTACACTAATTATTGTAGTTAAAATTACTGATTTATTTTATGGCCCTATACGAAAAAACTTTTAATGTTTAAACCTTTACGACAAAATCATCCCTTATTTAAAATTATTAACAATTCTTTAATTGATTTACCAACCCCCTCTAATATCTCTTCTTGATGAAATTTTGGTTCTTTATTAGGATTATGTTTAGGAATTCAAATTATTACAGGATTATTTTTAGCTATACATTATACTGCTAACATTGATTTAGCATTTTCATCAGTAAGACACATTTGCCGAGATGTAAATTATGGCTGATTAATTCGAACTTTTCACGCTAATGGAGCTTCTTTCTTTTTTATCTGTATTTATATTCATATTGGACGAAATATATACTATGGAAGATACAAACTTCATGAAACATGAATAGTAGGTATTATTATTTTATTTCTTGTTATAGGGACTGCTTTCATAGGCTATGTTCTCCCATGAGGACAAATATCTTTCTGAGGAGCTACAGTTATTACAAATTTAGTATCCGCAATTCCTTATTTAGGAAATACAATTGTTCAATGACTATGAGGGGGATTTGCAGTAGATAATGCCACACTTACTCGATTTTTTATAATTCATTTTCTTCTTCCTTTTATTATTTCTGCTTTTGTAATAATTCATTTATTATTTCTCCATCAAACAGGATCAAATAACCCATTAGGAATTAACAGTAACTTAGACAAAATTCCTTTTCACCCTTATTTTTCATTTAAAGATCTAATAGGATTTATTTTCCTTTTTACAGCTCTTACTCTTTTAACTCTTATTAATCCATATTTATTAGGAGATCCTGATAATTTTATTCCTGCAAATCCTCTAGTAACACCAATTCACATTCAACCTGAATGATACTTTTTATTTGCTTATGCCATTTTACGATCAATTCCTAATAAGCTAGGGGGAGTTATTGCCCTAATATTATCAATTTTAATTATTTCTATTCTACCTATTACTAATAAAAAAATTATAATAAGAAACTCATTCTATACACTTAATAAAATGTTATTTTGATTTTTCTTAATTATTATTATTCTTTTAACATGAATTGGAGCCCGACCTGTAGAAAACCCATATATTTTTACTGGGCAAACTCTCACAGTTTTATACTTTATATACTATTTAATTAACCCATTAATCTTTTATTATTGAGATAATATTTTAATAAATTAATTTAGTTAATGAGCTTGAAATTTAAGCATATATTTTGAAAATATAAGATAGAATAATTTCTATTAACTTATACTAAAATTTATTAATATTTAATAAAATATTAAAATTTTTAATCTAATAATAATCAATATATAATTTAAAGATAAAGGTAAATAACTTTTTCAAGCTAAATATATTAATTTATCATATCGATATCGAGGTATTGTCCCACGAACCCAAATAAATAAAAATCTAATTAATACTACTTTAAAAATATAAATAATAGAAAAAAAATTTCCCCCTAAAAATACCAAAGAAAAAATAAATCTTATAAATAAAATTCTTGCATACTCAGCTAAAAAAATTAATGCAAATCCTCCTCTTCTATATTCAATATTAAATCCAGAAACTAATTCAGATTCACCTTCTGCAAAATCAAACGGAGTACGATTTGTTTCTGCCAAACAGGAAACAAAAAAAATAAGACTTAAAGGAAAAACCACTCATATAAATCAAATATTTTCTTGAAAAATTCTAAACTTAAATAAATTAAATCCTTCAATTATTAATATTAAAGATATTAAGATTAAAGCTAATCTTACTTCATAAGAAATTGTTTGAGCAACAGCACGTAAACCCCCTAACATAGCATAGTTAGAATTTGATGATCAACCAGAAAATATAACTAAATAAACCCCTACTGATAAACAACATATAAAATATAATATACCTAAATTAAATCCTAAACCCCCATATAAATTTGGAACTAATATTCAAATTACCAAAGCTATAAATAAACCTATTACAGGAGAAAAATAATATATAAAATAATTTGATATATTTAAATAAACTTGTTCCTTAGAAAATAATTTAACAGCATCTCTAAAAGGTTGTAAAATTCCAGATAATCCAATTTTATTTGGCCCTTTTCGAATTTGAATATAACCTAAAACTTTTCGCTCTAATAATGTTAAAAATGCTACTCCTACTAATACTATAATAATTATTAAAATTATACTAATTATTATTATAAATATTCTCATTTATTATTTGTATAATATACATATATGAATTCTAAATTCATTGCACTAATCTGCCAAAATAATATATTATTAATTTTATTCAACATAAATTATAAATATTATTAATAAATGGTCCTTTCGTACTAATTTATTAAAATAAATTAAGGATAGAAACCAACCTGGCTTACACCGGTTTGAACTCAGATCATGTAAGAATTATTGGTCGAACAGACCAAATTTTTAAACTTCTACACCTAAAAATTATCTTAATCCAACATCGAGGTCGCAATCTCTTTTATCGATATGTTCTCTCTAAAAATATTACGCTGTTATCCCTTAAGTAACTTAATCTTTTAATCATTATAAATGGATCAATTATTCATATATTAATGTTAATAAATATAATAAAAGTTAATTAAATTTTCTTATCACCCCAATAAAATATTTACTTTTATATAAAATATTATATTCTTTTAATTTTATTTAAATTTTAAATATTAAGCTTTAAAGGGTCTTCTCGTCCTTTAATAATATTTAAGCTTTTTAACTTAAAAATTAAATTCTAAAACATTTAAAATAAGACAGTTAATATTTCATTCAATCATTCATACCAGCTCCTAATTAAGAAACTATTTATTATGCTACCTTTGTACAGTCAAAATACCGCAGCCTTTTAAAATTCAATGGGCAGATTAGACTTTAAATTATTTTCAAAAAGACATGTTTTTGATAAACAGGTGAATATTATTTTTGCCGAATTCCTTTTAATAACCTTTCAAATATAAAAATATTTTTATATTATTAATATACTAATTTTATCATTATAACATAATTTTTTTTATTAAAATTATCTTTTTTATAAATTTTTAAATTATATAAAATATTATATTTTCAATAAATATATTATAACATTTTTATATTAATGAATATTTCTAACCCTATAAATTTATTATTATAATTTTTTAAATTATAAATTTATTTTTAAGCTTATCCCTAAAAATATTTAAAATTTAAATTATTTAATTTATTAATTAAATTAAATATATAAATTTTCTAAATTAAATTTATTTCTAAAAAAACTAGATATCTTTAAAAACGACTAACATTTCATTACTAATATATTATTTTAAATAATTTTATTACACTATCTTATATAATATATTTACCCTTTTAAATTCGAGAAAAATAAATATATATTTTTATATTAATAAACCCTGATACACAAGGTACAATTAATTAAATTTACTTTTCCATAAAATAATAAATTCTTCTACAATACTATTTAACTATTATTAATAATTATTTTTTCTTTAATATACAAAAACATTAATTATTATTAATTTTTTATTTAATAATTCTTTTTACATTTTTTATAATTAATAATTATTTATTTTCAAATTAATTGATTTAAACAATATAATTTTAATGTAAATAAAATGCTTTATTTAAGCTATAATTTGTCTTTCTAGATACACTTTCCAGTACATCTACTGTGTTACGACTTATCTTTTTTTAAAAAAAGAGCGACGGGCAATATGTACATATTTTAGAACTAAAATCAATTAATTTTATTAAAATTAACTTACTTTCAAATCCACCTTCATTTTAATTTTTCAATTAAAAATTCATATAAATATTTTTATTGTAACCCATTTCTACTAAATCATTAACTGCACCTTGATTTGACATCTATTAAAATATTAATTTTAGAAAATTTAATTTTTATAAAAATATTCTTTCGACAACGATATACAAATAAAAAAATTTAGTAAAATTAAACGTGGATTATCGATTACAGAACAGGTTCCTCTGAAAAGATTAAAATACCGCCAAATTCTTTAAGTTTCAAGATTATATCTATTACTACTTTAGTAAATAATTTTTAATTAAAATAATAGGGTATCTAATCCTAGTTTATATTTTAATTTTTATAGCTTCAATATTTAATATAAAACTTTTACATAAAATAAATTTCACCTTAAAATTATATATTTAATTTTATTATTTAAATATTTAACTATTAACTAATAAAATTTATTTTTATTAATTGTATAACCGCAGCTGCTGGCACAATTTTTGCTAATAATATAAAATATTTCTAAATCTATATTTCTATAATTTATAAATTTAAACACTGCGATTAAAAATTAACTTATATTAATTTTTAAAATTATATAAATTCACACAAAAATTTACATGTGTAATAAAATTTAAAATAAACTTATAAATTAGAATCAAATTTTTATTATAATTCCTCACTATTAATTACTAATAATTTTAAAATAATTATTTT